TAACGGTTGGACGGTAGTAAAAAGTCATAGCAAAACCCGTAGCTACTTGTACCAAAAAACAAGTAAGAGTAATTCCTCCTAAACAATAAAATATATTGACATGAGGAGGAACATATTTACTAGTTATATCATCAGCAATCGCTTGAATCTCGAGACGTTCTTCGAACCAATCATAAACTTTATTGAGATAGGTAACCTAAGATGACTCCCCCTCTCAGAACCGTATATGAGAATTTCTTCTCGTACAGCTCAAACAGAAACACCAAAATACTAGTTGAAACGGATATATGGAATAAAAAACGTTTTAATTCTATGACTCAAGAATCCATTCTGAGGATGACAAGAGAAAACGAAAAAAGAAAAATCCGAACACTATTCTTTGTCTTTGTGGTTATAATGCTAAAATATCAAGTCGGCTCATTAATCTTTTAATCTTAATTATTATAGGCCTCTTAAATCTTCTATTTCCCTTAACTATTTTTATTTTTCTTAATTTAGTATTTCTTTTTATTTGTATGTAATACCACCTTAATGTTGTTTTTTTTTATTGATTGATAGGAATTTTCTTGTTAAGATCCTATAAATCGACTGAAACCTCAGATTCATACTAGAACCACGATGATTCAATAAAATCTTCAAACTAAGCCCAAAGATTGCATGAGTCAAAACCGTTGTATCATCGCTTATTTAATATAATGACTAAAAATCCAAAAAAAAAATGGATCAAAAGTAAGAAAGAATGAATATACAAAGAGTTTGAAAAAAGAAAAATCTTTCACTTTATACTCTCTAACTCTAATCTCTAATTCTTTGAAATTTTTTGTTGTAGTCCGGTCGCGGGATCTCTCTCTATATATTAAATATGAATCATAGTTGGACTAATTCGTAATCTATTTCATATATTCCGTGCTCCAAATACTCGAATAAATACCTGACGAGGTAAAAACCCCATCTCTATCAAGATGACAGACCCATCCTCTGTACTATCAATAGGATCCATTATAACAAGTCGCACACTCATATTCCAAAAATACAGAAAGAAATAAATTCCACGATCGAACTACCAAAATAGAATAGGGATGGGCTAAAAAAATCCGAGATCCAAACGCTTCGTTTTGTATTGAAAAACGAGGACTTCACTATTCTTGTAAATTAAATCTAATTCATTGAAATTCCATCCAATAAAACAGAAGAATTATAAATCTCCAAAATAATAGATAAGAATATCGCAAATAAAGCCATTGCGACACCCATCAAAGGAGTAGTCCCCCATCCCGGAGCTACTTTACCATATTCCGAATTCAACGGTTTCAATAAAGTCCCTACAAAAGTTCGTCTTGGACCAGACTTAGAACTGCCCTCAATGCTTTGTGTAGCCATAAGTACTATTTTGATTTTATTTTGTATTAATTAAGATCTGTTGACTTTGTATAGCATTCTGTTGTAAATAAATTAGCATAGATCCATCGCGGTCTTGTCTTGAAATAGATAATAATGGAAACAGCAACCCTAGTCGCCATCTCTATATCTGGTTTACTTGTAAGTTTTACGGGGTATGCCTTATATACTGCTTTTGGGCAACCCTCTCAACAACTAAGGGATCCCTTCGAAGAACACGGGGACTAGTTGAAGGAAAGAGCTTCAAAATCTTAGGAAGCTCTTTCCTTCAACCTTCAACTAAGATAATGAAAAATAACTAAGATGATGAAAAATCATTTCATCTTTTTAGTTGGAACTTTAGGCGGTTCTCGAAAAAAGATAGCGAAAAAAATGATTCCTAAAGTCGAAACTAAGAGAAATGTATAAACCAATGCTTCCATAGATTCGATTGTGGTTTACAATTATAACTTCCATACCTGTTTATTTTGGATCACCCTCCAGCTAAAAAAAAAAAAAAAGAGCAAGATTCAAAGAAAGGGTGGCAATTCAAATTAAAATATCGTTGGTACCTTCTTTCAAATAAAAAAAAATAGAGGAGAGGTGAAAAGTAAGAGATCAATGGTGTATCAAACTACTTGTCTTCTTGTAGTTGGATCCCCCAGTTTCTGGAATGCTCCAAATTCAACTTGAGCGTCTAAATCTGGATCAATCCCAGCAAAAACATCTCTGAACAAAGTTCGAGCACCATGCCAGATGTGTCCGAAGAAGAAGAGCAGAGCAAATGAAGCATGCCCAAAAGTAAACCAACCCCTTGGACTGCTCCTAAAAACACCATCGGATTTCAAAGTAGCACGATCTAATTCAAAAATTTCACCCAATTGAGCGCGTCTAGCATATTTTTTCACAGTGGCAGGATCGCTATAACTGACCCCATTTAGTTCGCCACCATAGAACTCAACAGTTACACCTACTTGTTCGACACTATACTTCGACTCTGCCCTTCGAAAAGGAACATCAGCTCGAACAATTCCGTCTCCGTCTACCAAAACAACCGGAAATGTTTCAAAAAAAGTAGGCATGCGGCGTACAAAAAGTTCACGCCCTTCTTTATCTCTAAAGATAGGATGTCCTAACCACCCAACAGCTATCCCGTCCCCATTGTCCATTGAGCCTGCTCTGAACAATCCGCCCTTTGCCGGATTATTGCCGATGTAATCATAAAAAGCTAATTTTTCAGGAATTTTAGACCAAGCTTCAGATAAACTTTGATTTTCGGCTAGCCCAGCACCAACTCTTCGATATATTTCTTGCTGGAAGTATCCTTGATCCCATTGATAACGAGTCGGACCAAATAATTCAATCGGGGTAGTTGCTGAACCATACCACATAGTTCCAGCAACAACAAAGGCTGCAAAAAAGACAGCAGCGATACTACTGGAAAGGACGGTTTCAATATTTCCCATACGTAATCCTTTGTATAGACGTTGAGGCGGACGGACACTAAGATGGAATAGGCCCGCTAATATGCCTAATGTCCCTGCTGCAATATGATGAGAGGCTATTCCGCCCGGAACAAAAGGATCAAAACCTTCCACACCCCATGCCGGACTTACAGATTGTACCCTTCCGGTAAGTCCATAAGGGTCGGACACCCATATTCCAGGACCGTACAATCCGGTCACATGAAAAGCGCCAAACCCAAAACAAGCCACCCCCGAGAGAAATAAATGAATTCCAAAGATCTTGGGCAAGTCCAAAGAAGGTTTTCCCGTACGTTCATCACAAAATATTTCTAGATCCCAATACACCCAATGCCAGATAGCTGCCAAGAAGCACAAGCCAGAAAACACAATATGAGCTCCAGCCACACCTTCATAACTCCAAATACCCGGATTCGTTACGGTTCCTCCAGTGATACTCCAACCGCCCCATGAATTGGTTATCCCTAAACGAGTCATGAAAGGTATAACGAACATGCCTTGTCTCCACATTGGGTCGAGAACAGGATCGGAGGGATCAAAAACTGCTAATTCATATAGAGCCATCGAGCCGGCCCAACCAGCAACCAAAGCTGTATGCATTATATGGACAGACAGCAAACGACCGGGATCATTCAATACAACAGTATGAACACGATACCAAGGCAAACCCATGGAAATACCCCTTTATCAACGAAAAATAGACACTATGTAACTTTATTGCACTGAAAAAACTATGTTATATATTTCCACTTTTCAGTGGATTATCTCGGGGAAAGGATTACTATTTTTATTTTAGTAATATTTTAGTAATAATGTAAGAATTCCGTTTGTAAGAAACAAGGGAAGCAGATCTATTCTATACCCGATAAGTAACAATACGCAATGGCAGGGTTGGCCATCTATCTTTATCTATGAGCGAATGCATACATATTTGTTCATCATTCAAAGGGCCTAATCCTATTTGTAAGAATTTTACTTTTTAAGTTTGTCTCCCTTTACTTTATTTAAGATTTAGTTTTTTTATGAACTTATCGAATCTAAACATAAAATATGATAAAGCCCAATCTTATTAACACTTTATGAAAAAAAAAAATTCATTGTTACGCTTTCACATCAAAGTGATGAATTAGAGTATTTCATTTTTTTTTTTCATTAAATGCCTATTGGTGTTCCAAAAGTTCCTTTTCGAAATCCTGGAGAGGACGATTCAATTTGGATTGACATATAGTGCGACTTGTCAGATATATTGGGTCATATGGGATTTTCCCGTTCTCCCCCCCGATCGGGATATACTCTGTTTCGCCCAAGAAAGATTGATTAAATCTAAATCATCAAAAATTGGGAGCGTGAAATAAAATTAAGTGCAATTGCTTTCCTTTTTGGGGTATACAGATTAATATTATCCAATTTAGAATAATTTATGGTTGGCTTGCTTGTTTGGACCAATAAAATGAAGTATCCAGGCTTCGTTTAGAAAAAACCAATCAGTAAAGTAATATATCGAGCATTACTACTTGTATCCTATTCTATTTAATTTAGAATTTATAAGTAGATAAGTTAATAAGTTATTAAGTAGATAAGTAGAAGTAATATCAAATTGATAATCATAATCAATGGAATAATATGATGAATACATTAAATATTCGGCGTAAAGCATGAAATGAAAAAAAAAAGTGTAGCAAAAGGGTGTGGTATGGGGGCATTTGCCTTGCCCTATATGTGCAAATAAAAATCGGGCGGATCTTTACTCGGAGTAGAGCGCAAACCTAAAAGAATTGAATAAGACCCTTCGGGAACAAGAAAATGGCATCACGATTTGAATTGGATCACGATGAAAAATACATCAATGATGAAGTTAGTTTGATAAGTTTAATGAATTCTTTTTTAGATGTAAACACATCAAAACTCATCTTTCTTGAAAAATGGAAGAAAAGCCCTCCGTTAGAATAGAAGTTAGACAGAACTCACTAGCAAAAAAGGGGGGGGGCTGGAATCTACACATTGATTCTTTTTTTTTTCGCGATTTATTTGGTGAACCGTATGCATCAAAAGGTGCATGTACGGTTTATAGGGGGTAGTTTTTTATCCTAATCAATCGACTTTATCGAGAAAGATTACTGTTTTTAGGTCAAGATGTTGATAGCGAGATTTCGAATCAACTTATCGGTCTTATGGTATATCTCAGTATAGAGAGTGAGACCAAAGATTTGTATTTATTTATAAACTCTCCCGGCGGATGGGTAATACCCGGAATAGCTATTTATGATACTATGCAATTCGTGCGACCGGATGTACAGACAGTATGCATGGGATTAGCCGCTTCAATGGGATCTTTTATCCTGGTCGGAGGACAAATTACCAAACGTCTAGCATTCCCTCACGCTCGGCGCCAATGGGTTTTTATTTGAAAGAAAACTATGCCTTCGCCGTCTGAACTATGAATATTAAGTAATAATAGCATGGCATTTCGAATTCGATATAAGAAATTTTTTTTCTTGTTTTTTAAAACGGTAGATTATGTATCGAAAGATTAGTATGAGATATAGGGATATTTACGATTTTATCTTATCTATCGGGATCTATTTCAGCGTCACAAACTTTTTTGTTTTCACGCCCGGGGACTCTTAACACATTTATGTTATGAAAGAGTACGAAAAAAAAAATTATATTATTTTTTTATTTGCATTTGAAAAAAGAAACTTTGGGATTGCTAAATCGCCCATGAAATAAAGCAACGGAACCACCATAGTATTTTTTTAACTCCTAAAAAAAAGAAGGGCGGTTATTGTATTATTTACCGATCTAGGCATGAGAAATGAAATATTCTCTGTTTTTATTCAATGAAAGGTAAAAGTCAATTCTATTGTGGAGCCGTATGCAATGCGCAAACAATGCCTGTACGGTTGTTCAATTTTATCTTTTTTTTTTTTTTCTTATTATTCGTTATCTCTTCTCTTTCTCGTCACCGTATCAGCCGAGATAGAGTAACCATCGATTATCTTATATCCTCAGGGTAATGATTCATCAACCTATTGCTGGTTTTTATGAAGCACAAGCAAGAGAATTTGTCCTGGAAGCGGAAGAACTACTGAAACTTCGCGAAATCCTGACAAGGGTTTATGCACAAAGAACGGGTAAACCCTTATGGGTTGTATCCGAAGACATGGAACGAGATGTTTTTATGTCAGCCACAGAAGCCCAAGCTTATGGAATTGTTGATCTTGTAGCAGTTGCCTAAAAAATAGCAGGAATTTTATGCAATCGCAGTTTGCGATTTTATTTATTATTTTTATTCTTTTCTTTTTTTAACTATTAATATAGAAAATAAATATAGAAAATAAATAACTCATAATCGTCCGGTTAGGATCGATCTAAACCAGCCCATTATGCATACGATTCAACATGCCAACTATTAAACAACTTATTAGAAACACAAGACAGCCAATCAGAAATGTTACCAAATCCCCCGCACTTGGGGGATGTCCTCAGCGCCGAGGAACATGTACTCGGGTGTATGTGTGACTCGTTCAGATCATGGGTTCGGATAAGATAAAATAAAGGAAACCATTTTTCCGCTATCCGTGAGCAGTACGGATGAATAGGATAGAATAGAAGAAAGCCCTTCGCTATCTAAAAAAAACATTTATCATACCCCTCTCTTGTGTATCAAATTTATGGTTTCCATTGGTGCATTAATCACCTCCATTTTCAATTTAAAATGAGAAAGAATTCCCATTGGTAGCAAATGATTAGTCGTTAAGCAGGGGAAATCTTATTTAAATTTAAATTAAAATAAAAAAAGGCCGAAAGTTATGCCCCTACTCTTGCAAGAACGGACTAACAGGGTCAGCCAATCCGCTAATTTTCATAATTAAATACCGTTACTGTATAGATAGATCTCGTTGTGAAAGAACTATTACTGGAGAATTCATGAGTAGAGCTAAAAAGTATGAACTGTACAAGTTAGCAATAGCATTGATTAAATGATTAAATGAGGAAAGGGGCTCCGGTGTATAGAGCAGACCTCACCGTTTAAGAAATAACCATAGAAACGATGGAACCCACTCATTTTTTAGCTATTTCTAGTTATTACTTTTTTATTCGGTTTTTGTTTGATACCCAATATCAATACAATTTTTTGTTCTTTCTCTTTTTCTAGGCGAAATACCTAGAAAAAAAAAAAAGAACAAATCGTGGTTGGGAAGGTTATAGTAGCAAAAGCCGTTGGAATTCTTATTTTATACATTGGCAGAATCCGTTTTGTTAATATAGAAGGGGGAAAACGAATAACTGAAAGAAAAGAAATTTATTAGTTATTCATCAAAGTTTCGTTTATTCAATGACCAGAATTAGACGAGGATATATAGCGCGGAGGCGTAGAACAAAAATTCGTTTATTCACATCAAGTTTTCGAGGGGCGCATTCAAGACTTACTCGAACTATTATTCAACAAAAAATAAGAGCTTTGGTTTCGGCCCATCGGGATAGAGATAAGCACAAAAGAAATTTTCGTCGTTTATGGGTCACTCGGATAAATGCAGTAATTCGCGAAAGCTCGGTATCCTATAGTTATAGTAGATTCATAAACAATCTATCCAAGAGACAGTTGCTTCTTAATCGTAAAATACTTGCGCAACTAGCTATATTAAATAGGAATTGTCTTTATATGATTTCGACTGACATTAGAAAATAAAGAAAGTGGAAGGAGTACATCGGGATGTTTTACATACACGTTATTTCCGGGAGAATGAATTCCGAGAAGGTAGAATAGAAATTAATATGATAAAATAAGAGAATATGATCAGGTAGCCAAACTGAGTAAAAACTTGAATTTAGATAAAAAAAACGATTTTTTTTTTTTCCAATTCGTTTTTTTCTTACAAGACGACGACAATCAAATCTAGATTTTCAGATTTTTCGAACAAAATATCAATTTAATTTGAGCTCGGATTCGAATTTTGATTTTGATTCAATTGAAGAGTAACCCTATTTTTTTCTAGTTCTAAGACCAGAAGTGCGAGCGACCAATTCGTTTTTTTCAAAATGTTTTTCATTATTAAGAAAAGGTAACAAAGATAAAATACGGGCTTGCTTTATAGCAATAGTAATTAATCGTTGTTGTTTTAAAGTTAATCTATTTACCCGCCTAGATAATATTTTTCCTTGTTCACTAATAAATCGAGTAATTAAACTTATATTTCTATAATCAATTCGATCCCCCGATTGGATCGGGGGCAAACGTCTACGAAGGGGTCGCTTGGACTTAAAAAAAAGTCGCTTGGATTTATCCATGGTTTGTTTAGTCCTTATTTTGAAAATCCTATTTCTTATAATTCTAAATCATTATCATTTTTGATCCGATCAAGTAAAATAAATAGGATTTTCCTTCTTTCTTGTTTATATTTCAATATAGAATTTACAATATTGAAATTATTTACAATATTCAATTTATTAAAATTGTATATACAATTTTATAAATAGATTTTATCTTCCCATATTATATCCTAATAGGATATTTTTTTTTTTTGTTAATATATCATTTTTCATCTTCCCTGTAAAGCCGCTATCGTTTCCGTCTATTTCTTTATCTCCCCATGAATTGTATGCTTGGAACAATAGGGACAGAATTTTCTCAATTCCAATCGATTAGGCGTATTGTGTCGATTCTTTTGAGTACTATATCTGGAAATGCTTCTTGGTTTCTTATTAACATTGTTTCGAACACAACCAGTACATTCCAAAATAATTCTTACTCGGACATCTTTACCCTTGGCCATGAGCCCCTCCCTCACCTTGGTTTTTTATTTACTCAACGCTTCGATTTTCCGATCTGAAGAGAAGAAGAGCGGAATAAAAAAAAAATCGAAGTTGCTAGCTCGAAATCAAATACAGAAATAAAATTCTAAAAAATTTCATTGTAACCCAATATCCTAATAAAAAAAAAGTAATAAAATAATAAGTAATACAATGCTTTGAAAATATATTTAAATTAGAAGTTTAGTACAGTATTTCATTTAAACATCGTATATGATACTCTCGCCCTAGCTACATTTTGATTTCCGTTTTCTTAATTGACGTTAATTTACTTGAAGACGGGGCCCGCGCTCTGAATTTTGCTGCGGTTGAATAAACTTTCTTTTATTCTATATTTTTTTTTAATAAAAAAAAATATAGAATAATTTTTATAAAAATAAAGAAGAGGGGGTAGCAGTCACAGATATTTAATTGTATCTATAATCTTCTTCACACCCCCCGTTATTGTTATGTTAATAAAATAACTAGAATGAAAAAAACGGGAATGTCAACGCATCCGGGAAAAAGCGATTGATCTCTATCAATAGACCGGCTAAAGCCCCGAACCATAGAGTACTTATTACCGGGGCTACAGATAGATATGTTTTTAGATCTCGCATTTTAAATCCTCCTTATTGTAATAATTGTAATATAATTGTAATAAATAATATTTATTGTAATACCTAATGGTAATACATATATGATCAGATTGGATATATAGTTAAATAAAAAAAGATCAGATGTATATATAAAAAAAAGCTACTTGCATTTGGTTTGTACACAGAATCCAGAATTCAAATTGAAATGTACAACGCTTTGATAGATAAGATTTTCCTTTTCTTAAAAGAACAAAATATATATCTTTTTTCCTATTTTATTTTTTCATATACCATAGAATATCATATAATAAAATAAAAAAAAAAAGTTTATTATTATATGATAAAAAAATGATATGAGATCAAAAAAAAAGACGAAATAGAAAGATCGAAATAGCAAGATAATATGTATATCAATGAAGAAAATAAAATAAGTATATAGAAAAGAAGGCAGGAATTCTATACAATGACATTGTAATCCAATTGAATTGAAATGAAAGGGATGTAGCGCAGCTTGGTAGCGCGTTTGTTTTGGGTACAAAATGTCACGGGTTCAAATCCTGTCATCCCTACCTATCACTTCGCCCCAGAGCCATAACGAGGGTCCATTGAAATCAATAAAAATTGGACATGACATACTTACTCTTTAATTTCTATTTTATATCATATTATATATCATCCTATAGCCCTTCAACATGTATTGTAGTTAAAAAAAATAAAGACTTTTTTTCCTTACAGTCTTTTTTTTGT